CTATGTACTAAAAGAATTTTATTGTAATGGAATAGAATATAGGAGGAATCGAATCCCTTGTATGAGTAAAAAGAATAAGTACAGTTTTGAATGTTTTGCTTATGTACAAAGTAACAACCAACCATTCTAATTGGATCAGTGAATCATTTTTCAGTCATTCATTGAATGATAAATCACTACAAGTGAGGGAGATACACGATTTAAATAACGGAAAATCAAATATTTTAAAATTGTATCTAGAATGACCGGAAAGGTAGAAACAAGACCGGATATAATTTGATCATTATGAGCAAATCCAAAATCTTTGTAGACAGATCCAATCATTAGTTCCCAACCGTGGGGCGAATGGAACCCTATACATAAATCAGTTACTAAAAGAATGGAAAAGGCTTTGATTGTGTCGCTTAAGTTATATAGAAATTCTTGAACCCAATAGTTAAGAATAACAAGTTCTTCATTACCTAGCATAGAATAACCACTTAGAATAACGAAACAGATCATATTTGTCGAGAAGTGCAAAATCGTATGGATACAATCTTCATTGTGCATCTTGATCAATTGGATCGTTTCGTTGTAGATTCCGATACGAAGCTTTTCTAGATGTGTTCCCGGGTATTCCTTTATCATTTCGTCCAAGAATAAGAGTTCCTCTAATTCTATGAATTTTTTTAGAATACTCTTTTCTTGAATATCATTCAAAAAAATTTCGGATTGCCTAGTATCCCACCAATTAGTAACCCAAGATTCCAGACTTTTAGTAAATGAGAGAGAGATCCACCAGGGCAAAAATACTATAGATGCAAGATATAGAAGGGGAATGAATGCTTTCTTTTTTGCCATTTTTTCGTCTTTGAATTTTTAATGAACTCACCCCATTCGTTGACGCTATACGATACTAACTAATATTCCTATCAAGGATCAGTTCTATTACAAGTTATCGAGCCCACGAATCTATTCCCCGCTTTTTTTGTGTATGATTCAGCGGTTAGTACTTGAATTTATAAATAATACAGAAATGGAATAAAAAAGAATCCACTTCGAATAAAGAGATTGTTTCCAAATCTATCACTTGCTAAAATTCGAAGAGAGTGACCCCTTTCAATAAAGAAATGCATGAAAGAGCCCCTTCAAGTAACAAATATTATTCAGATTTTGAAACGAAAGAACTCTCTTTCTATCAAAATATCCAATTTTTTGAAAAAAAAAAAAACGACGCATAGTCCGGGAATAATTGAGAGAATTTTCTGAAGAATATTGTGATTCTGATAAAAAAAATTACTACCAAAACAAGACAAAAAAGCTATCGTTATAAGCATCCCAATCGTTTGGTAATTAAGAAGTACAAAAAGGGATAAAAAGAAAAATTGATTGACAAAACAAAAAAAAAGAGAATCTACAAGATATAATCTCTCTATTGAAAATAAAAAAAAGCATTCATTCTTTTCATTTCAGTTTCAATTCATTTTTTAAAATACTTCAATTGGTACACGCAAGAAATAAGCCAATTCAGCAGCTTTTTGCTCAAGTTCTCGTGGAGTCAAATTCTCATCAGTACGAGTCAAAGGAATAGCGCCATGGCCTCTGATTTCCATATAAAGGACACGACGAGCATAAATACCCTCTTTCACTTCTATTCTGATGGACTGGACGTCTTTCATAAAGAATTGGAGGAAGATGCGACGATTTTTTCCAGGAAATCCCCAACGAAAAATACACACTATTCCTTCTTTTCTATCGAACCGATCATAACCACTACCTACATTCCACGAAATTGTGCACCACAAATAAGAGCTAATAAAGAGACCCGCAATTCCGTAGAAAGACATCACGATCCCCTGTGGAAAAAAAATGATTTGCGTAGGCGGAAATAAAGATATCAAATTTCTACCAAGATAACTGGAAATTCCAACTAATAAAAACCCTAATGAACCTAAAAAAAGGATAAAGGCCCAGCAGAAATTACTTGTTTTTCGAGACCCTGCTATAAGTTCTATCCATATATGTTCTGATCGCCAATTCATACTAGATCTAGTTGCATTTTATTGAAATTGAGAGAATAACCCAAATTAATTTTACTTTTTGTGTGTTTCCGAAATAACTCTCATCAACTAGCACTATTCTGATGTGAACTTTTATTTTAGGAGTAATTCATCGAATTGGTTAGATATAAAATAATAATATCCATTTCGTATGATTTCCTATAGATATCCACATACATATAGATATATTCACTTTACATTTAAGGCATTCGCCCCGATCCCGATTTGATTTCGTTGCAAATAGCTATAATTTATTTACTCATATATCATGTTTACACACGAATAACAATAATAGTTTCTTTATGTTCGGGGGAAACCACATCACATATTTTATTCTAAGAAATAGATATCTGTGTTATGGTCTAAGCCTAAATCTTGAAAAAAAAAAACAAAATAGATGAGATTTAGCCCCATCATATCGATATCTAAAAAATCTTGTTTTTTTGAATATGAAGAGATAAAGAAGCCATCGCAATTGCCGGCAATATTAGGCCCACGAAAGGCACAAAAAAAGAGGGTAAATTTGTCATAAAATGGATACCTGGATTTACTATTTTTACCTGTTATTGTTATATTGTTATTTATATTGTTATAAAGGTATCTTATAATCATTATTTATAATTCATATAGAATTATACTAAGCATATCTAAGTGAGTATATGTGATATAATAAAAAATATATAAATATAATAAAATAAGTGCAAGGAATGTCAAACTAAATAAATATAATTTTTCCTCTTTCTACTTGTTTTTGTCTTATAATTTGAATTTCATAAAATGGAATAAAATAAAGAAAGAGTTTCTTACAACTTCCTGAAAAATTTGTTACAATCCGATCCGGGAATAGGGAGTCTTAGTAAAACTGGGGATTCTAAAAAAATATCGAAAGATGCAAGATTCTGTACTTTTCACTTTTAAATTTTCTATATTTGAATTATATATACATAAGAAGAGAACGTGAAATTCGCTTTATTCTCCTTGCCTAATTTTAATTTAGCGGAAGAAGGAATGCATTCTTTTTTTTTTGATAGAGGTTTTTACTGATTAGTAATCGGGAATGTCGGTAAAAAAAAATGATCCGCATAATTATTTTTACAATTAAATCTTATGTTATCAAATGCTACCAAGCCAAAATCCATTCTACGGATTTTGGCTTTGATTTCTATAAACTAAATAACTACTCGTTTTATAAAAAAAAATAATAATTTATATATTAATTAATCAATATATAAATTATTATTTTTTATTAAGGATCCACTTGATTGAATTTTGATTCAGAGAAAAGAAAGCGTGGAGCTGAAATAACTCACTCAGAACGTCTTTTAAAAGATTACGTGGTACGATTAGGTCGAATTGGCCCTTATGGAATAAATATTCAGCCGTTTGTGAGCCCTCAGGTACTGTCGTATTCAATGTTTGTTCAATTACTCTTTTACCCGCAAATGCAATGTAGGCATTGGGTTCGGCAATAATGATATCGCCCAACATACCAAAGCTGGCTGTCACCCCACCAGTAGTAGGAGATGTAAGGATTGATACATAGAATAACTTTTTCTTTGATTGATAATCATATAAAGCGGAAGCTATTTTAGCCATTTGCATCAAGCTCAAACTTCCTTCTTGCATGCGCGCTCCTCCGGAAGCACACACTAGAATAAGAGGCAAAAACCGATTGGTAGCATATTCGATCAAACGAGTGATCTTCTCGCCAACTACGGAGCCCATACTACCCCCCATAAACTGAAAATCCATAACCCCAATTGCTATGGGAATACCGTTTAGTTGACCTGTGCCTGTTTGAACAGCCTCAGTTAATCCTGTTTTTCTTTGATAAGAATCAATACGATCTTTGTAAGATTCCTCTTCCAACGGAAATTCAATGGTATCCACAGAGACCATATCTTCATCCATAGGAACCCAAGTACCTGGATCAATCAAAAGTTCTATTCTATCTGAACTACTCATTTTCAAATGATGTCCACAGTGTTCGCAAATATTAATTTTTGATTTCAAAAATTTCTTATAATTTAATCCATAACAATTTTCGCATTGAACCCATAAATGCCTATATTTTTGAGTAAAATCTAGATCATTAGAATTTTCCGTTTCTGTTATAGTTAACTCACTACCAGCCGGACTCGTTTTTATACTTGAACTCTGAGTTTCACTACTATTTCTGCTTTCATCAAAAATGTAACTAGAAATGTAATTGTCATTGTAATTGACAATACCACTTAAAATGTAACTATCAATACAAATTTGAGAACGAAAATAGCTGTCAATACAGCTAGTAATGTGTTTTTTCCAACTATATTTAGTATCATATATGTAAGGATCATAGTGGGGATCATCACTATTAGATACACTATTTAGATAACAAAAATTCCGAGAATTAGAAAAAGAGCTTTCTAGTTCACTTAGAAAAGAATGAGCATTGTCAATCTCAAAAATTTTATTTTCAATATCAAAACATATGAAATAACTGTCCCTATTATTATCCCTAACTAAAAAAGTATCATCAGGTACGAAATTATGAATGTCTCTAACGCCGACTAAATGATCAACATTACTGTAACTAGAATTGTCACTATCGCTCCCACTAAGAGTGTTTTTATCTATATCATTTCTAATCGGGTCTTCACTTACACTGGTATTTTCAATAGAACCAAGGCTGCCCATTGATTTACTTAGCCCATACCCGTATTCTAACTCCTTTTTTTTGGACAACATCGAGTTGAACCACCCTTTTTCCATAAAGCCTTGTTGCACATATTTACATGAAAAATACAATAGATGAATAGTCATTCGATAAAAAATCATTTGAATATTTCATTTACTATCCTAATACGCATCCAAATACAATCACTAGGGTTCTATTAACAAAAAAAACAAGTAGGTGTTGTTTAATTATTTCAATTATTTCTTTTTTCGATTTGAAATAGCTAATGATCCCCCCGCGTG